ATGATTTGCGGTGACTTATGTTCTACAAACCATAAGGATATTGGTACGTTGTATTTGTTGTTGGCTTTGTGGTCTGGGTTAATTGGGTTGGCTTTAAGGCTTTTGATTCGGGCAGAGTTAGGGCAGCCTGGTAGGTTGTTGGGGGATGATCAGTTGTATAATGTTATTGTTACAGCACATGCTTTTATAATAATTTTCTTTTTGGTTATACCTATAATGATTGGCGGTTTCGGGAATTGGCTTATTCCGCTGATAATTGGGGCTCCTGATATGGCTTTTCCTCGTTTAAATAATTTGAGGTTTTGGTTGCTTGTGCCAGCTCTTTTTTTATTATTGAGATCTTCGCTAGTGGAGAGTGGTGTGGGGACTGGGTGGACGGTTTATCCGCCTTTGTCTGGGAATGTTGCTCATTCCGGGGCTTCAGTAGATTTGGCTATTTTTTCGTTACATCTAGCTGGTGCTTCTTCTATTTTGGGTGCTATTAACTTTATTTCTACTGTTGGGAATATGCGATCTCCTGGTGTGGTGGCTGAGCGTATTCCGTTGTTTGTTTGAGCTGTGACGGTAACAGCGGTTTTGTTGGTTGCGGCGTTGCCTGTGTTGGCTGGGGCGATTACGATGTTGCTTACTGACCGTAATCTTAACACTTCATTTTTTGATCCAACTGGGGGAGGCGATCCTATTTTATATATACACTTGTTTTGGTTTTTTGGGCATCCTGAAGTGTATATTTTAATTTTGCCAGGATTTGGCATAATTTCGCATATTGTGATGCACTATGCTGGGAAGAAGCAGGTTTTTGGTTATTTGGGGATGGTGTATGCCATTGTGTCAATTGGGGTGTTGGGGTTTATTGTTTGGGCTCACCATATGTTTACTGTGGGCATGGATGTGGATACTCGAGCTTATTTTACTGCTGCAACAATGATTATTGCTGTGCCAACTGGTATTAAGGTTTTTAGGTGGTTAGCAACTATTCACGGTTTTGTTAATAAGACTGAGCCGCCAATTATGTGGGCTTTAGGGTTTATTTTTTTGTTTACTGTTGGTGGGTTGACTGGGATTGTGTTATCAAATTCTTCGCTTGACATTGTATTACATGATACTTACTATGTGGTGGCTCATTTTCATTACGTGTTGAGGATGGGAGCTGTTTTTGCGTTGTTTAGAGCTTTTAGGTACTGGTACCCGTTAGTTTCTGGGGTTACTTTTCATGCCGTTTGGAGAAAGGTTCACTTTATTTTGATGTTTGTTGGGGTTAACTTAACCTTTTTCCCACAACATTTTTTGGGTTTGGCTGGAATGCCACGGCGATATTCTGATTATCCTGATAGGTTTGCAAAGTGAAATGTGGTGTCTTCTTGGGGGTCGTTGATTTCTTTTGTTTCTGTGCTGTTGTTTATGTTTATATTATTGGAGTCGTTTGTTTCTCAGCGGTCTGTTATTTGGGGAAGGGCATTGGGGACTTCTTTTGAGTGGCAGGATGGTGTTTTTCCTGCTTCGTTTCACTCTAATAGACAAGTTGCAAAAGTTGTCTTACTATCTAATAACTAAAGAGGTGAATAGTTAGAATGCTACGTAATCCTTTTCATTTGGTTGAGTTTAGTCCGTGACCTTTTACTGCGGCAAGTGGGGCGTTGTTTTTAACTGTTGGGTTAGTTAGGTGGTTTCATGGTAAGGGTGTGGGTTTGATATTATTAGGGCTTTTAGTAATTATTCTAACTATAGTTCAATGGTGGCGAGATGTGGTACGGGAGGGCACTTATCAGGGTTATCACACTAGTTGGGTTAGGATAAATCTTCGTTGGGGAATGGTTTTGTTTATTTTTTCTGAGGTATGTTTCTTTTTTGCGTTTTTTTGGGGGTTTTTTCACAGCAGGTTGGTTCCTAGTGTTGAATTAGGTTGTGTTTGGCCGCCAGTAGGTATTTTGCCGTTGAATCCGTTTAAGGTTCCGTTGTTGAATACGGCCGTGCTATTAGGTTCTGGTGTGAGGGTTACTTGGGCTCATCATGCGTTGATGGCTGGAAACCGTGAAGAAGCTTTGTATGGTTTAGGTTTGACTGTATTTTTGGGCTTGTATTTTACTATTTTACAGTGGGGGGAGTATCAGGAGGCATCATTTAGGGTTGCTGATAGGGTTTATGGGTCTACTTTTTTTGTTATAACGGGGTTCCACGGATTACATGTTTTAATTGGTAGGGCTTTTTTAATTGTTTGTACGGCTCGATGCTATTTGCATCATTTTTCTACTTCGCATCATTTTGGGTTTGAGGCTGCTGCTTGGTATTGGCATTTTGTTGATGTGGTTTGAATCTTTTTGTATTTGTGTATTTATTGGTGGGGGTCTTAGGTAGTAGGCTTTAAGCTTGAATGTTAATGGATATTTTTTCATCTTTGGATGCTGGGGTATATTCCGGGTTTAGTATTTGGGGTCTTGTGTGATTGAGGGGTTTTGTGTGGCTGTTAATTTCACTGGTGCAGTTTTGGGCGGGAGTTCCTGGTGTTATGGTTGTTTTTTCTTTGTTGGTCGAGTTGATTACTGGGTTAGTGAAAAGTTGTTCAGGCAAGTTTTTTGGGGGTTTTGCTTTGGGTCAGATTTCTTTATTTGTAATAATTTTTATTGTGAATATTTCTGGGATGGTGCCTGATGTTTTTAGGCCGACTAGACACTTGGCACTGACTTTCGTGTTGGCTGGGGTTGTTTGGTTTTGCTTGATTCTTAGCGGGTGGGTTTATTCTTGAGGTCAAAGAGCGGCCCACTTGGTTCCTACAGGTAGGCCAAGTGGGCTTATTCCGTTACTTGTGTTAATTGAAAGGGTTAGTATTTTAATTCGTCCAATTACTTTGGGGGTTCGGTTGGCCGCTAACATCACTATGGGGCATCTTATGTTGCATGTTATTGGTGAATATTTGGTTGGGTTTATTTGTGGTGGGTCTTTTGTTGGGGGGTTATTTGGGAGAGTGGTAATGTGGGGTTATGTTATATTTGAGTTTGCTGTAAGGTTCTTACAAGCCTATGTTTTTGTTTTATTGGTTGGGTTGTACTCTTCTGATCATCCTATAGGACGTAAGCACTAAGAGTTAAAGGATTAGTTAAAAAATAACATGAGCTTGTCAAGCTCTTATTGCCTGTAAGGCATTCTTTTATGCCTCAATTAAGCCCTATGTCTTGAGTGGTAGTTTTTTTGTCTTTTATAGTTTGTTGGGTGATATTAATAGTGGTTTTTTGGTGGGGAGTTGGAGGAGAGTATAAGATTTGCGATGGGATAGCTAAAGTGGGTATGGTTAGTAAGTCTAAGATTGGGTGGAAGTTTAATAGTGGATTGAAGCTTAAATAAGTAAATGAGATTTTTTTCTGCTGTGGGTGTTGGGGCTATTGGGGTGTTGGTTGGCGGGGTGTGTTTAATATCGCAGCGAAAGAGGCTTTTTGGGGCTTTGTTGAGGATGGAGATTTTTACATTAAGCATTTATATTTTGATTTTGGGGGTAGTTTGATTTCTCGGGGGGTTGAGGAGTGTTTGTTTGGTTTTTTTGGGTTTTGGGGTGTGTGAAGCGGCGTTGGGGTTAAGTGTATTGGTTTCTTTGGTTCGTAGGACTGGGAGTGATTACGTTGGTGGACTTACTGCGGGCCATTTTTAGGTTACTTGTTATGGGAGTGGTAATTGGTGTCTTTGGTTTATTCAGTGGGTTAGTGTTGTGGTGGGGGTTCACTTGGGGTTGTGTTGTCATGTTTTTTGTGAGGCTTGAGATATGGTTTAGTTCTATTGGGTTGAATGGGTGTTGTGGTGAGATAATGGTTGTAGATAGTTATTCTTTTGGGCTTGTATCTTTGACTATCTTGGTTTCAGGGTTAAGGGTATTGGCTAGAGTGCGGGATGTTTATAAGAGTGGAAATAATTCTGTGAGGTTTATTTTTAGGGTTTTAGCTTTAACTGTGGTACTAGTTTTTTGCTTTAGGCTTAGGTCTATGTTGAATTTTTATGTTATGTTTGAGTTTAGATTGATTCCTATTTTGTTAATTATTTTGGGGTGGGGGTATCAACCTGAGCGATTGCAGGCTGGGAAGTATATAATGCTTTATACTGTTAGGGCTTCTTTGCCATTGTTGGTTTTGATTTTATTGGTTTTGGTTAGAAGTGGATCTGTTTTTTGGTGGTCGGGTCATTGTGGGGGTTTTGGGTTAAGGTGATTGGTTACCTTGTGCGCTTCATTAGCTTTTGTGGTAAAGTTACCAATTTATGGGTTTCATTTGTGGTTGCCAAAGGCCCATGTGGAGGCGCCAGTGGCTGGGTCTATGATCCTAGCCGGTGTTTTATTGAAATTGGGTGGTTATGGGTTGATTCGAATTTTTTATGTGTTAGGTGGCTTTAGCTGTTTTGTTATAACTGGGATGTTTTGCCTTGGGCTAGGGGGTGGGGTTATTGCAAGTGTAATTTGTTTCGCTCAAAATGATGTAAAGGCCTTAGTGGCTTATTCCTCAGTTGGGCATATAAGGTTGGCTTTAGGCGGGGTATTTTCAAATACTGAGTGAGGGTATTTAGGTTGTTTGCTGATAATAGTTGCGCATGGGCTCTGCTCTTCTGGGATGTTCTTTTTGGCTAGGGAGACGTATAAGTGTTATAGGACTCGAAGTTTGTATTTAGTAAAGGGCGGATTGGCCTTGATTCCTGGTGTTGCTTTATGTTGGTTTTTAATGTGTGCTATTAATATAGCCGCTCCGCCTTCTTTAAATTTGTGGGCTGAGTTAATGTTAGGCATCTCTGTTTTGACGTATTCCGTGGTTTTTGCTGTCTTAACGGGAGTCATAACCTTTTTAAGTGGTTTGTACTCTTGGTATGTTTATTCTGCCACTCAACATGGTCAGAGTCCGCTTTGAGTTCGTGGTGGGAGGTTAATGGAGGAGTTTGTCAATTATGTGGTTAACTTTGTGCTAGTGTTTTCTTTGATAGTGGTGGGGGTAAGGTTGACCTGTTTCTTATAAATATTTAACTAGCTGTTTTTTGCTTGAGGTAGTATAAGTTAGAAGTATGGGCGTAAAGCCCCTATTTTTGGTTTACATAGTTTGACCCTTGCAATTATAGTGAAAAGTAATACGCAAGCTAGTAAGATTACGCAGCTGTTTCCTCTTTGAGAGTAGAGGGATCTTAGGGCTTGGGCCGTAGAGTTTAACCTTAGGCTAAGGTCTGAGTTAGTCTGGTGGTCTGAGGTAAAGCCTAGGTCTGTGAAGCAGACGATGGTTGTGATTGTTAGGGTAATTGGCAATAGTTGTGGGTTAATGAAAAATGTTATGTTTGGGGAAAGTGATGCGATGTAGGCAAATATGACTAATATTCCACCAATAAAAATAAAAAATAGTATGTAAGCGTATCATGGGCTTATTGTCCTAACGAGAACACAGTTGATGAAGGCTAACACCAACACTATTATACCTAGGGATAGAGGGTGTATTGGTAAAATTATTGAGGTTATTAGGTATAGCCATAAAGCGGATAAGGTAAGGAGGGTTATTACATCGGCCAAGGTGGGCTTTTTGCTTGGAAGGCAACTGTACTTGTATACTACCGATGTTAAAGCGGCAAGTTGTTTTAAATAATTAAGAGAGGAATTAGGCCTAGGAGAATGGCTAGCCTTACTGGTAGAAAGGATTTTCAAGCTATTGCCATTAAAAGATCGTATCGGTAGCGTGGTAAGGTGGCTCGAGCCCAAAGAAAGACGATTGCTATTGGGATAGATATAATTAGAGTACCCGTTAACATGCAAGATGTGAGAAGGCTTATTATCAAAATGTTTCTGTATTCAGCTATAAATAAAAAAGCGAAGCCGGCTCCACCATATTCAACATTAAAGCCAGAGACTAGCTCAGACTCTCCTTCAGCGAAGTCAAATGGGGCTCGATTTGTTTCGGCTAGGATTACTGCAGTTCATATAGCCCTAAGCGGCAGGAAAAGAATAGCAGCAGGTATTAGTGTGTTGGTCAGTCGAACTGTAATTAAGTCTATTTTTATGCTTAAGAATAAGTAAAATAAAATGATTAATGTTATGGTTACTTCGTAAGAGATAGTTTGAGCTATAGCTCGAATAGCTCCCAAGAGCGCGTACTTGGAGTTGGAAGATCATCCGGCTATGAGAGTTGTGTAAACGGCTAGTGATGAGATACATAGGAATAGTAGTATGCCTAGGATTATTTGAGATGTCAGTATAAATGACGGGTATAGCTGCCATAGGCTAAGTGCTAAGATAAGTATAATTGTTGGGGTTATAATGAATGGTAGGTAGTTAGAAGATGTCGGTATAACTCACTCTTTTACGAAGAGTTTTAAGGCGTCAGCTAGTGGTTGTGGAATTCCAATTATTCCTACTTTGTTTGGGCCTTTTCGAATCTGAAAGTAGCCCAGAGCTTTACGTTCTAGTAACGTAAAAAAGGCTACACCTAGAAGGATTAATAGGTATGTAGTGAGGGTTGAAAATAATGTGTTGAGTATGTAGTAAAGGGAGTGGTCTCCCTGATCAGAGCTTAAATCTGAGGCACTTTTCTGCCCACTTTACTTCAAAGGGGTTATGGGCCTTTTACTTGGTGTAAGCAAATTGTAATTTATATACTACCTCTGAAAATATCAGGGTATGAGCCCGTGTTCTGCCTCATCAGGGTAGTCCGTTCCTCCGGCGTGATATCTTATGTCCTGGCTGTTGCTTTGGTAAAGTTGCAGTTTACAGTATTAGTTGAATATACTACAGGGCACTTGAGTCAGGTTGATTAAAGGCGGAGACTTTAACTCCATCTAATGATCCAAACTCATTCGTGAAAACCACTAGCCTTCAATTCAATGATAGTTAGTTTGTTTATACAAGAGCTTATAGTTTTCAACAATTGAAATTTTTACAATAGGTGAGGAAGTTGCGGATGGGTGTAAAGTATAGATATAAGGTAGAATGGGTAATATAGAGAGTAGAGGGGGGGGATAGGGTACTCCGTATTCTCTACCTATAAGGCATATAGCATAAGTAGAGTTAAGGAGTAGATATAAGGTAGAATGGGTAATATAGAGAGTAGAGGGGGGGGATAGGGTACTCCGTATTCTCTACCTATAAGGCATATAGCATAAGTAGAGTTAAGGAGTAGATATAAGGTAGAATGGGTAATATAGAGAGTAGAGGGGGGGGATAGGGTACTCCGTATTCTCTACCTATAAGGCATATAGCATAAGTAGAGTTAAGGAGTAGATATAAGGTAGAATGGGTAATATAGAGAGTAGAGGGGGGGGATAGGGTACTCCGTATTCTCTACCTATAAGGCATATAGCATAAGTAGAGTTAAGGAGTAGATATAAGGTAGAATGGGTAATATAGAGAGTAGAGGGGGGGGATAGGGTACTCCGTATTCTCTACCTATAAGGCATATAGCATAAGTAGAGTTAAGGAGTAGATATAAGGTAGAATGGGTAATATAGAGAGTAGAGGGGGGGGATAGGGTACTCCGTATTCTCTACCTATAAGGCATATAGCATAAGTAGAGTTAAGGAGTAGATATAAGGTAGAATGGGTAATATAGAGAGTAGAGGGGGGGATAGGGTACTCCGTATTCTCTACCTATAAGGCATATAGCATAAGTAGAGTTAAGGAGTAGATATAAGGTAGAATGGGTAATATAGAGAGTAGAGGGGGGGGATAGGGTACTCCGTATTCTCTACCTATAAGGCATATAGCATAAGTAGAGTTAAGGAGTAGATATAAGGTAGAATGGGTAATATAGAGAGTAGAGGGGGGGGATAGGGTACTCCGTATTCTCTACCTATAAGGCATATAGCATAAGTAGAGTTAAGGAGTAGATTGTTGGGCTGCTAATACGGGGTGACTCGTGGTGCTACATGAAAGCTTTGAAGCATTTGGGGGCTCCTTTATTATCGTCTGTTTTTTTATTTTTCGCTAGTTTGGCTTTGTGAGTGTTTGGGGTTTGTGGGGCTGTTTATTTAGGGGGTGGTTTTCTGGTCGAGTGGCAGTTTTTTTTCTTATGCGGTGTGGATTGAACCTTACCTGTTGTTGTTGATTACACTAGAGTTGTTTTTTCCTGTTTTGTCTGTCTAATTTCTGGTTCGGTGTCTTTGTTTAGGGTGTCTTACATGGAGAGAGAGGTTTTTATGCGACGATTTATGTTATTGATTATGGGGTTTGTTGGGTCAATGAATTTGTTGATTTTTGTTCCTAGGCTAGTCACGGTTCTTTTGGGTTGGGATGGCTTGGGTATTGTGTCTTTTGCTTTGGTGATTTACTATCAAAACAAAAAGTCCTTGGCCGCGGGGATGTTAACTGTTTTGGCTAATCGTATTGGGGACGCTTTGTTAATTCTTGCTATTTGTTTTTTGGTGAATTGGGGCGAGTGGCGTTTTGGGTATGGGATGTTTGGTGGTTTTGGGGTGTTTATTTGTGTGTTGGTGGTTGTTGGGGCTATAACTAAGAGGGCTCAGATTCCATTTTCTGCTTGGTTGCCAGCGGCAATAGCTGCACCTACTCCGGTGTCGGCTCTTGTGCATTCGTCTACTCTGGTTACTGCTGGTGTTTATCTGGTGATTCGGTTTTATAGATCTTTACTTGAAAGGCCTGAGACCTTGTGGGTTTTGAGGAAAGTGGGGGCTTTAACGATAGTAATGGCCGGATTGAGGGCTTGTTGTGAGGTGGACCTGAAAAAAATTATTGCTTTGTCAACGCTCAGGCAGTTGGGGCTTATAATGTTTACAGTAGGAATTGGTTATCCACTTATCGCTGTTTTTCATCTTTTTACTCATGCTTTGTTTAAGGCCTTGCTGTTTTTATGTGCTGGGTCAATTATCCATTCAACTGGGGATACGCAAGATGGTCGGATTTTGGGGGGGATTGGCCTAATATTACCTTTTAGTGGGGGATGTTTGGTCCTTAGGAGTGGGGCTTTATGTGGGGTGCCTTTTCTTAGGGGGTTTTACTCTAAGGATCTAATTTTAGAGGGGGCTTTTAGTGGGCTTAGGGGCGGATTAGAGATTGTCATTATGTTGGTTGGAGCTGGGTTAAGGCTTGTTTACAGTTTACGGATTTTATTAGTGGCCGTATTTGGGCAGACTTTTGGGAGCCCTATGCTTTCTTTTGGAGTTGAAAGGGGTTATATGGTGATTTCTATTGGGGTATTAAGAGTTGGGGCAATTTTAGGGGGGTACTTTATGCAGGGGGTGTGGGCGTCTGTAAATGGGTTTGAGGTTGTTGGTATTTTTGGGAAGGTTATTATTGGTTTTGTTACTTTTGCTGGATTGCTGTATGGGTTTATTAGTTATTTGGCAGTTTGGAAGTTTAGGAGAACGTCGGTTGGGGGTTTGGGGTGGTTTTTATCCACGATGTGGTTTATAGGTCTGATTTCTGGTAGACTAGTGGCTGGTGTTGGCTTAAAGGGGGGTGTTCTTGCACATTTGCGGTTGGACCAGGGGTGAATAGAGGTTTTTGGTGGACAGGGTGTGTTTAAAGGCTTGGGGAGTGGGGTCATGCTTTCTCATATAATGCAAAAGGGTAGGTTGTTAGTTTTCACTCGGATTTTTGTTGCTGTAGTATTTGTTGTATTAACTGTTGCTCCACTCTTTTAGTAGTTTATGGTTAGGTTATTTGACAGATGAATATTTTAGTTAGGAGGATGGAGAGAGGCAGGCGCCAGTTTAACATTTTCAGTGTTATGTTTTAAGGTTAAACTATCTGTCCTTGGTGTTGTTTAGGTTACTTAGGCTCGTGAAAAATGATTAAGTCTCATACTTTGGTTATGAGCGGGGCAATGATGAAATATGAGAAATATAAGACTGAAAAAGTTTGACCTACTCAAATGAAAGGGTCTTCTACGGGCTGTTTACCGATTCAAGTTAAGATAAGGAAAACTCTTACGAAGCCTCAGAAAAGGGTTTGGTTTAGGGGGTAAAATGAGGTGGATCGTATTGTGTTAAGGTGAGTTAGTGGCATAAGGACTAAAATTAAAATTGACATAACTAGGGCAATTACCCCACCCAACTTATTAGGGATGGAGCGCAAGATTGCGTAGGCAAATAGGAAGTACCACTCTGGTTGAATGTGAATTGGGGTTCTTAGTGGATTTGCTGGAATGAAGTTTTCTGGGTCTCTTAGGAGGTTTGGGGAGAAAAAGCAAATGGTTGCTAACATACACAAAGCAATTATAAAGCCTACAGCGTCTTTTGTGGTGTAGTAGATATGGAATGGGATGAGGTTGGCATTTGAGGAGATGCCTAGTGGGTTGTTGGACCCAGATTCGTGGAGGAATAGAAGGTGGATTGCGGCCAAGGCCGCAATAGCAAAGGGGAGGACAAAGTGCAGAACAAAGAATCGTCTTAAAGTTGCGTTGGATACTGAGAAGCCTCCTCATAGCCAGTAAACCAGAGTTCTTCCTACGTACGGGATTGCTGATAGTAGGTTGGTAATTACTGTGGCGCCTCAGAAGGATATTTGGCCTCACGGTAGTACGTAACCTAGAAAGGCTGTTGCTATAGTTAGAAATATTAAAATAACGCCAATATTTCATGTTTCTTTGGCTAGATATGAGCCGTAGTACATTCCACGACCTGAGTGTAGGTAGATGCAGATGAAGAAGAGGGAGGCACCATTTGCGTGGATGGCTCGCATAAGTCAACCATAGTTTACGTCTCGGGAAATGTGCGAAACGGAGTAGAAGGCTAAGTCCACGTTTGATGTGTAGTGTATGGCTAAAAAAAGGCCTGTAATAATTTGTCTAACGAGGCATAGGCCTAAGAGGGACCCAAAGTTTCATCAGGTGGATAGGTTTGATGGGGCTGGAAGGTCATAAAGAGAGTTGTTCAGGATTTTAATTACTGGGTGAGCTTTTCGTATTGGCAGTTTGATTCAGAAAATTAGCAGGGCTAAATCTAAAACTCCCAAAGTTTTTGTTTTACATAAACTACTTTCTGGGCCATGGGTTATCAGGGGAAGAAGCTACAATTAGCAATTAGTTGTTACCTAATAGATAGTGAATAAACCTCACCTACCCCAATTGGTTGGATAATGATACCTTGGCAGGTAAGTGATTACTTATTTGCTGATCCTAAGTCAGCGGTATTGATATACTAACCTGCTTAAGGTGCTATTAAAGTTAATGGAGGATAGTTTATTTTGTGCTTGGGTTGAGTGCACCCCTTGGGGTCCTTTCGTACAATCAAGGAGAATGTTAATAGAGGAGATAGAAACCAACCTAGCTTGCGCCGGTCTTAACTCAGCTCGTGTAAGGGTATAAAAGTCGAACAGACTGTCCTCTCATAGCGGTTGCACTAATGTGGATGACCTTAAGCCAACATCGAGGTCGCAAACCCAACTTTCGATGTGTACTCTTAAGTTGGATGACGCTGTTATCCCCGGGGTAACTGCTTTATTGTCTACATCAAATTTTGGATGCGTTTAAGTGATGGTCGGAAGTTTAGGTGGTTCCGAGATTGCCCCAATCAAACCTGTTACACTTTTGTGCTTCTGGGCGGCAGTGTTTTAGATGGTAAAGTTCCGCGGGGTCTTTTCGTCTTCCTCTGGTATCTAAGTCTTTTCACTTAGATGAAAAATTTTTTTAATATAAAAAGCACAGGTTGTTCCTAGTCTTGCCTTTCACTGGCCCTCAATTAAGGGGCTATTTATTACGCTACCTTAGCACGCTCACGCTAACGCGGCCGTTTAAAGTTTCACTGGGCAGGCATTATCTTCTATGTCTGTGATCAGAAGACGATGTTTTTGGTAAACAGGCAGAGAACATTATTGCCGAGTTCGCTTTATATAGATTCGTTTATATTTGGGTTTTGGTTTCAGTTCTTTTAAGTTTTGTGGAAAACTGGTTGTTGAATACTAATAGAATGCCGGTACATTAGCGAGTTGTGTGTTGCGCTAGGTTCCTTTAGTGAGAAAAATTTAGACTTTGATATTGCTATAAGTGCGTGGCTATTAACTAGAACGCTATTTGTTGGCTGTTTTTGGGCCTACTTTTAAAGTGGTTTGATTTCTATATTTTTATTTTTCTTCTGAGCTAATCCTCAGAAGACTAGCACCTATAGGGGCTTAGGCATAGTGTTTTCTATAGGGCAGCACTTTGATGCTTTTTAATGGAAAGCCAGCTATCTAACTATATGAAAGGCTTGTTACTTCTACTAAAAGTTACTCTATCAATTGTGATACATTGATTTTTAAGGTTTAGTAGCTCATAGTTGTTCGGGAGTTTAGTGTTGTTAAATTTGTGTTGCTTCTCCATGATGCAAAAGGGATGAGGGGTTAGCTTTTCTGTTTTATGCTGAATGGTTACCCTTACGGGTATTTAAAGGTGAGGGGTTTTGAGTGGTACTGGGTAGTGTGGGGGTTTTCTTTAGGTTTGACGTTGTGAGTTAGTGTGTTGGCTTGCTTGCAAAGGGGGTGGCCCGTGTAAAGAGCTACAATCTTTTGCCTCATTCTCGGCCACTTTGCTTTTGTAGCTCTGGAGAGGGTATACTCTAGTCTTCGGTTTACAAGACCGATGCTAATCAGCTTCATCAAAGCTGTCCTGGAGTATATATAACTGTGACCGGGTTAAAAGCTCGGTGCCTAGGTGTCTCGGCCACCATGGACGTGATAGGGGCAATTTCCATTACCCCTACTATGTTACGACTTATCCGGCTTTACTGCCGGAGTGACGGGCGATTTGTGCGCACTTAAGTTCTTGTTCAGACCGGTTTTATGGATGCGGATCTTACTTTCAAGTCCTCCTTTGTTAAATATTTAAGTTTTAAGTCTGATAGTGTGTTTATTTGTATCCCATGAGTCAGCTTTCCATTGGCTGTATGTCACCTGAATTGCGGGGAATTGGCCTGTTGCTTCCTTTGGGGTCTTTTTTGAGCAAGCATAAACGGCCATACACAAGCTGAGTGCTAGGAAAGTTAAGATTTTCGTGGATTATCGAATTAAGACACAGGATCCCCTGATGAGGAATTAAGCACCGCCACATTGTTTGAGGTTTGAGCTTTCGCTTTTAGTGTTCTTTTTGTGTTGGGCCACACAGTAGTCGGGTATCTAATCCGAGTTTTGAGGTTGTGGTTTGTTGGGGTTAAAGTGTAAGGCTTGTCTGGGTTTAGTTGTAATTTATTTTTTACGTAGAAAGGTAATCATTAGGCCATTGTTAGCTTTATACCCTGGTTTGAGGGGATTAGCTTGGGGCAGAGGTATAACCGCGACTGCTGGCACCACTTTAGCCACCCCTGTTCACCTGTTTTCTAGCGCGTAATTTCATAGCTTAGCTAAAATAGGACATTGGTGTTGTGGGCATAGCCTTAACTTGGTGAATAAAGTTTTGGGTTAGTTTACTAATATAGTCTGTTAAAGGCTTTTCAGAGGCTAACCGCTTAGGCACAATGTGCGTGGGCTACCATATGTAGTTTAATTGGTGTAGTTAATCTGATACGTCAATGAAATATTTAAAACAAGGGCATAAGTATGCCTTTTTATGGGCCGAAACCATAATACATTAAGTTTCTTGTCTAAGTTATGGTAGAGATTGGTTGTGGACCAATTATAGCTTTGAAGGCTATTAGTTTGTTTAACTTAAATCCCTATGAGGATATAGGTTTAAGGCTTAGCTTTAAGCGGGTTACGTCTCGGCAATATTTGTGTGGGCTTGGCTTGGCACTACGTCATAGCCCCTTGTGGTTATGCTGGTGGTAAGGTCTCTGGGCTCATTAGGAGTTAGGGTGGTAGTTATTGGCGGATTGGTTGTTAGTGGGTCCGTGGCTGATACTATCAGGCTGGTTGGTATACCATAGTACATAACCTCGTAAAGTAGTAGTAAGCATAATCTGGATAGAAATTAATAGTTTTAGGGTTGTAGAGAATTTTGGAATAGCTAAATGTACTTAATATACCCCTTTGACGCGAAAAGTCAACGTGCGAAGACACTCAGTTAGCATTGAGGTGAAGGGTGGGTAAAAGGATAAGTGAGTCGAACACTTTCTTTTTGGTTTCAAGGCAAATATTCTCCGAGGTCCTTTGTGTAGTTCTAGAGTGGTATGGGAACTCAATGATTGATTGCAAATCAAATCTTTTGTTTAAAGTATAGAACTATCATCCTCTCTCTTTATTTAGTAGTTTAGGTTACTATAAGATTTTATAATAATAGTAAATAAATCTCCACTAGTAGGTGGTGGTATACTTGTTTAACAGGTATATGGAAAAAGTTATGGTGAGGGTTTTATTGTCGAGGGTGTTGGGGGCCGTGTTGTTGGTTGTTGGGCTGTTCCTGGGATTTTCTGCTATGTCTGGTCGGGAGAAGTCCAGTGCGTTTGAGTGTGGGTTTGATCCGATGGGGTCTTCTCGGGTGCCTTTTTCTTTGCGGTTTTTCTTATTGGCTGTTATCTTTGTAGTTTTTGATGTAGAGATTGTTTTACTATTTCCTGCTGTATTGGTTGTTGGGGGGCCTTTAATGTGGCTTGGAGGGTGTTTAATGTTGCTGGTTTTTTTACTATTGTTGTTTGTGGGGGTTATCCATGAGTGGCGTGAGGGGTCCTTGGAGTGGGAGAGATAGGCCCATGGACGCACGGTATATTGACTAATATTTTTAGGTTTTTTAGGTGAGTAGAAGGGAGAGTGTGTCTATTTTTGGGTTATGAGCCCAACAGCTTGAATTAGCTTACCCTACTTTAAAAGAAGAATAGAAGCGAGGATAGTGGTAAGACTTGGGCGAGAGAGAACATAATAGAGGACTTTGAAATGTGGGTCTTACTCAGCTGTATTTTAGCCAGTTCTAATAATGGGGAAAAGGTTAAAGATAGGTAATAGAAAAGGCTCACCAGGGCACCGAAAATTAAAGCTGTGAGGACAGATAACCTAGCTTGGGTGGACTTAATACAAGAAGCTTTATAATGAACCCTGCGAGTGGGGGGTAAGCCTCCCAGGGAGAGAATGCTGGTGGCTAGTAATAGTGAGTTAATCGGCTTGTGGGTGGCGAATAGCTGCTTGTGGGATTTTGAGCTTGGTGAGGTTAAAGTAGTGTAAATTGAGAGGTTAATTAAAATGTAAGTCATCACATAAATAGATAAAACAGTGACGTCTCTGTTGACAGCAGTTAACATTCAACCTGTATGTGCGATTGAGGAGTAGGTTAGTAAGGAGCGAATGTCGGTTTGGTTTAGGCCCGCGATCCCGCCCCATAATGCCCTGATTCTTGCCACTAAGAGAACGTCGCTAGTTAAAGTTGAGGTGAAGGTGGCAATGGCAAAAATTGGAGCAATTTTTTGCCAGGTAAGAAGCATAAAGGCAGGCAACAGAGAAAGGCCTGCTATTACAGGTGGGAACCAAAAATGAAACGGTGCGGCTCCTAGCTTTAGGCACATTGCGATTGATATTAGGGACTGTAGGTCATTTAGGTAGAGGGAGATTACAGCAGAGGCGATAAAAATTGTTGAGCCTAATGATTGTGGCACTAAGTATTTTATGGCCGTTTCTGACTCGTTTGCAGTTTCTTTTAAAAATATGAGTGGAATGAACCCTAACATATTGATCTCAAGGCCTATTCAGGTTATTAACCAATTAGACGAGGAGAGTACCATGCAAGTGCTTCTGATTATCAAAAACAAAAATAAAAATTTGTTTGGCGATTTCATAGAGAAGTGGAAGGAGTTAAACCTCTCTTTATGTAGTTAGAAGCTACATATTAGCTCGGCTACTTCTCTTGCACCTTTTGGTAAGGTGCTTCTTCTCTCTTGTATAGGGTTGTATTCTTTACTAAAAATTTGTAGAAAAGTAGTAATTAGGTCTTTTGTAATAAGACGGTTATGGTGAGATGGGGTTGGAGGGATTAAGGATTAACGAGTAGTTTAAGTAAAACAGCAGGTTGTGGCTCTGCAGATGGTGTTGTCTTTCGTTAGGTTTAGGCGATTTAGTCTATTGAGTTGATGTGTAGATGATGTATGAGGAAGATGAGCTTTTGAGGTCAATTGGGGTTTCAGGATAGTTTTAGTGCTTTAAAGGTTTGAATTAACTTTTTTTTCACGACCATGCTATGTTTGTTCTTGTTTTGGTGTCTTCTTTTGTTGGGTTATATGATGGTGTGTCTGTTGAAGAGGAGATTATCTTCACGGTTTATTGTCGAGGCTCAGGCGCTTGAGGCGGCTTGGACTGTGGTTCCTGGGCTTCTTTTATTAATCTTAGCTATTCCATCTGTTCGCCTATTATATTTATTGGATGAAGTCGGTGGGCCTGCTGTGAGATTGAAGGCCATTGGACATCAGTGGTATTGGGAGTATGAGTACAGGGATGGTGGCAAGTCTGTGGGCTTTGATTCTTACATGGTTGGCAATGTAAATGAGGGTAGCGGAGGTTATCGTTTGTTGGAGGTCGATAATCGATGTGTGTTGCCTTATGGCGTTGATAGTCGAGTGCTTGTGAGGTCTGCTGATGTTATTCATGCTTGGGCTTTGCCCTCTGTTGGTGTGAAGGTGGATGCTATCCCTGGTCGGATTAATCAATTGGGGGTGCACCTGATTAGGTCTGGGTTGATGTTTGGGCAGTGTAGGGAGATTTGTGGTGTGAATCATTCTTTTATGCCAATCGGGGTGGAGAGAGTTTCTCCTATGGTCTTTTATTCTTGGTTGATAAATTAATGGATTGATAGT